CAAACCCCCTTTTTTACCATTAGCAAGAACTTGTTTCAGTTGCATATCATAAGGAATTCGAATAACTGCTTCAAATACAGTATCGGGAAGTACCGTTTGCGGAACCTCAATATCCACTGGTTTATTAGCTAAATGGCAATTGGCGCATACAATACGTCCAGTCGCTTCTCGTGGATTTTCATAACCCTGCTGTGCAAAAATGGGATATGCATTTGAAGTGGATGTACGAGTTATGATATATATCATGAGCGATACGGAAATAGATCGAGTAATCTGTTCCTTTATCCAAGAAAAAGTATTTCTAGTTTGCATGGTCCAACCATTGATCCCGAAAATTTCTACAATAAATTGGGGTAGGTCACTAATGGAGTTTCCTATCCACGATTCTGTTATTTACTGGAATAATTTGACTGGATTAATATATAGGATGAATCTCCGGGATGGGTAGAAAGATAAAGAGTAAATACGATTTTCAATGTTTTGCTTATGCACAACTACAAAGTAAGAAACATTATAATTATAATTGGATTAGGTAGATAATTTTTCAGTCATTCATTGAATGATAAATCACTACAAGTGATGGAGATACACGATTTAAATAACGGAAAATCCAATATTTTAAAATTGTATCTAGAATGACTGGAAAAGTGGAAACAAGGCCAGATATAATTTGATCATTATGAACAAATCCAAAATCCTTGTAGACAAAGCCAATCATCAGTTCCCAACCATGGGGCGAATGAAATCCGATACATAAATCAGTTAATAAAAGAAGAGAAAAAGCTTTGATTGTGTCACTTAAGTTATATAGGAATTCCTGAGCCCAAGAGTTAAGAATAACAAGTTCTTTATTACCCAAAATAGAATAACCACTTAGAATAATGAAACAGATTATATTTGTCGAGAAGTGCAAAATCGTATGAATACGACCCTCGTTGTGTATCTTGATTAGTTGGATTGTTTCTTTGTGAATTCCTATACGAAGGTTTTGTAGATGTGTCTCCGAGTATTCCTTGATCATTTCCTCTAAGAAGAGAAGTTCCTCTAATTCTATGAATTTTTCTAGAATACTCTTTTCTTCAATATCATTCAAAAAAGTTTCGGATTGCCTAGTATTCCACCAATTAGTAACCCAGGATTCCAGACTTTTTTGAAATGAGAGAGAAATCCACCAGGGCAAAAATACTATAGATGCAAGATATAAAATAGGAGTGAATGCTTTCTTTTTTGCCATTTTTTCATCTGTGAATTGTTAATGAACCCATCTCATTCGTCGACTCTATGTAATCTAATATTTCTCTCACGCATCAGTTCTATTACAAGTTATCGAACCTATGAATCTATGCACTCTTTTTTATTTGTGATTTCGTGGTTAGGCCTTGAATCTCGAAAAAAATACAGAAATAGGCGAAAAATTCGAATGAATAAATATAAATAATCAAAAATACTGTTTCCCTATATCTCAATTGGTCAAATTCGAAGCACATATCTCCTTTCGATGAATGCCCGGAAGAATTTAAATAATGAATATGAATATTATTCAGATTTTGAGACGAAAGAACTCCTTTTCTATCATTATATCAAAATATCTTATATTTTATTTCGAAAAAATTTAACTGACTATGAGTAGTCAGGGATAGAATAATTGAGGGAAATTTATCAAGAATATTGTGAAAAATGAGTGGCAAAAAACGACATAAATTGGCTAGTTATCATTATAAGAGATCCAATTTTTTGGTCATTAAGGAGCACAAAAAGTATAAAAAGAAGCTTCTAAAAAATTACAAGATATGATCTATCTGAATCTAAAGTCTCAATTCCAACAAGTAAAAAGGGGGGGAATTTCCTTATTTCGAAATGGTTGATTATGAGATATTTGATTTGTTTCTGATTTTTTATTGCATTGAGTTGTGTATATTTCGATACATATAAAAGATCCCCAAAAGAGTTTTATTTTATACTTGTTGCATATATGTCTGCTTTGACTCGAATGAATGTTCTGAAGAAACCTCAATTAAGTTATGTTATAGAAAAAGAGGATTCTTGCGTTTTTACCCTCCTGCTGAGAAAGCATTGATTTCTCGGCTCATTTCTTAAAATACTTCAATTGGTACACGCAAGAAATAGGCCAATTCAGCAGCTTTTTGTTCCATTTCCCGTGGAGTAAAATTCTCATCAGTACGAGTCAGTGGAATGGCTCCCTGGCCTCTGATATCCATATAAAGGACACGACGAGCATAAATACCCTCTTTAACTTCTATTCTGACGGACTGAATATCTTTTATAAGAAATCGGAGGAAGACCCGACGATTTTTTCCAGGAAATCCCCACCGAAAGATACACACTATTCCGTCTTTTCTATCAAATCGATCATAACCACTACCTACATTCCACGAAATTGTGCACCACAAATAGGAACTAATAAAAAGACCCGCGATCCCATAGAAAGACATCACAATTCCTTGTGGAAAAAAAACGATTTCCTGAGACGGAAATAAAGATATCAAATTTTTACCAAGATAACTGGAGGTTCCAACCAACAAGAATCCTAATGAACCTAAAAAAAGGATAACAGCCCAGCAGAAATTACTTGTTTTTCGAGCCCCCGTTATAGGTTCTATCCATATATGTTCTGATCGACAACTCATACTTGATCCGGTTGCTTTTTTTGGAATTGAGAGAATACCCCAAATGAATTTGACTTTAGTCCTTTTGTTTCCGAGGTAACTCGCATCAACTAGCACTAGTTTGATGTGAACCTTTAGGAGTAATTCATTAAATCGGTTAGATCTAAACTAATAACATACCCTTCGTATGATCTCACTAAAGATAGCCACATACATATAGACAGACCAACTTTACAGTTCAGCTATCCGTCAATTCGCGGTCTATTTGAAAATAGCTAGAATACATTTACCCCTATACCATTTTCTGCAGACATAAGAGTTTTTCGGCGGAAGCCGCTTATACCATATTTTGCTAAATGGATATCTGTGTTATGATACAAGCGTCAGTTTTGAAAAAAAAAATAGATGAGATTTTGTCCCATCGGCTCTAAACAATCTTGTTTTTTTGAACATGAAGAAATAAAGAAGCCATTGCGATTGCCGGAAAGACTAGGCCTACTAAAGGCACCAAAACAGAGGGAAAGTTAAGCGTTGTCATAGAATGGGTACCTCGATTTACTATTTGTACCTTTTATTATTATTTATATTTTATATTTATTATTTATAATATAAGGATATCTTATTATATATAAAGATATCTTATTATAATTTGATAATTCTAAATTGGAATTATTATTACTTAATATCTATTAAGTATAGATCTAATTTCTACATGAAAGATTTGAAAGGATATGAATGACATATTATTATTATTCTTTTCTTCATTTTTTATTCTTGTCTTCGAATTTCATTTACTAAGCAAAAAGTTTCTTAAAAATTAATTATATTGAAGGGTTTGTTAGAATCCCATCCAGCAGGAGCAGGGATTCTTAGTCAAAATAGGATTATCGTAAGATATAGAAAGATAAAAAATTCTATATTTTGTAGATTTGAATTATATTATATATGACGAGAAGAGGATATTTTTTTTTATTTGCCTAATTTCACGAAAATAAGAATTTCATCTTTTATCTTGTTGATAGAGGCTTCTTGATCAATAATCAGGAATATATAAAAAGGGGCGGATTTTCTGTGACTTTTGATTCTTTATACGATTAGATCTTATGTCAACAAAGAAAACCCCATTCGTCTAATTTTGACTTGGATTCTGATAAACTAATTACTTGTTTGCTCAAAATAATTGAACTTAATGTTCTAATTTTGATTCAAAGGAAAGAAAGTATGGAGTTGAAATAACTCACTCAGAACGCTTTTTAAAGGATTACGTGGTACGATTAGATCGAATAAGCCCTTCTGGAATAAATACTCAGCCGCTTGTGAACCTTCGGGTACTGTTTTATTCAATGTTTGTTCAATTACTCTTTTACCCGCAAACGCAATGTAGGCATTGGGTTCGGCAATAATGATATCCCCCAACATACCAAAACTAGCTGTCACCCCACCGGTAGTAGGAGATGTAAGGATTGGTACATAGAATAACTTTTTATTTGATTGATAATCATATAAAGCAGAAGAGATTTTAGCCATTTGCATCAAGCTCAAACTTCCTTCTTGCATGCGTGCCCCTCCGGAAGCACACACTATAATAAGAGGTAGAAATTCTTTAGTAGCGTATTCAATCAAACGGGTAATTTTCTCCCCGACTACGGATCCCATACTACCCCCCATAAACTGAAAATCCATAACCCCAATTGCTACGGTAATACCGTTTAGTTGCCCTATGCCTGTTTGAACAGCCTCGGTTAATCCTGTCTTTCTTTGATAAGAATCGATACGATTTTGATAAGGCTCCTCCTCCGAATGAAATTCAATGGGATCCAGAGAGACCATGTCTTCATCCATAGGCTCCCAAGTACCCGGATCGATCGAAAGTTCGATTCTATCTGAACTACTCATTTTCAAATGATATCCACATTGTTCACAAAGATTCATTTTTGATTTCAAAAATTTCTTATAATTTAATCCAAAACAATTTTCGCATTGAACCCACAAATGCCTGTATTTTTGAGTTACATCCAGATCAGTAGAACTTTCTGGTATAGTTTTACCACCCGTTCTGGTTCTTATACCGGCATCCTCGCTTTTACTACTATTTCCACTTTCACCACAAATGGAACCATAAACGTAATTGTTACTGTAATTGTCACTACCACTTACAATGTAACTATCAATACGGATTTGATACTGAAGATAACTGTCAATGCAACTATTAATGTGATTATTCCAAGTATATTGAGTATCATCCATGTCCCGATCGTGGTGGGGATTCTTACTCTTAGATCCATTATTCAGATAACTAGAATCCCGATCAAAAGAACTTTCTAGTTCACTACAAAAAGGATGATCATTGTCAATCTCAAAAATATGATTTTC